ACCTCTCGATGGTTTTGAATCGTATCAATATCATGAATAACAATATCTGAGCTATCAAATCAATTCGTCGTCGAAAATGGAATAGTATAACATAGGAAGTTCTTTTATCCATAACCGAATTCCAACCAGTATTCCTGACCCAATCCATAATTCCTTTATTCGGTTCCGTTCTTTTTTTCTATAACCTACCCTCCGCCTTTCGTGTACAATAATCTGATCAAGTATCATCAGATCGCCCTTCCACTTTCATTAGTCACGCAGTTACAAATCCAAACAAAAAAAAAAAAAAAAAAAGAATAGAAACAAATTATTTATTCCCTTGCTAAGAGAAATTGGATCTTTGGTTGATCTGCCTTTTACTCCCCCCTCCGTAGATTATTAGTGCTGGGAATATATATCAAAAGTCCAATGTGCAATCTGAATGAGAAATCTATTTTTCAATTAGTAATTTAGGTTACGCAAAACCAGAGTCAGAAAGATAAATTGAATTATTTAATCTAGAAGAGTATTCTATCAGAAGAATTTTGTTAAAGTTAAATTCATTTTTGATTGTGAATTCCATTTTGTGTATGCGTGCCCTCCCCCCCAAAAACATACAGTATTCTATCCACGGATCGGAAACAATCGAAAAAGCAGACTCAGTATTTCTTGGAATACTTACTATAATGCTACTACTAATTGTAATAATCCACCCACATATGTTTTTATCCTACCAAAAGTAAAGAAATAGAACTTAACCCCCCTTTTGATTTGGGAATGAACTTATGCCCCGGCCCCCCTTTCATAGTTCATAGAAAGGGGGAGATGGATTTATTGCTGTATTTATTGGATCCGTCGGGACTGGCGGGGCTCGAACCCGCAGCTTCCGCCTTGACAGGGCGGTGCTCTGACCAATTGAACTACAATCCCAGCGAAAAAAGGGATCTTGCAGAGATTTTTATTCTTTTTATCTCCGCATCGAGTCTTTATGAAAGATAGGGGGTTATACCCTCTCGTGATAGATTGGATTGGCGAATTGGGCGAATTATTGGGCCGAGCTGGATTTGAACCAGCGTAGACATATTGCCAACGAATTTACAGTCCGTCCCCATTAACCGCTCGGGCATCGACCCAGGAAGAATCACTTTTAGACTTATTGTATTGATAATCCATGATTAACTTCCTTTCGTAGTACCCTACCCCCAGGGGAAGTCGAATCCCCGCTGCCTCCTTGAAAGAGAGATGTCCTGAACCACTAGACGATGGGGGCCTACTTGCCCAACCGCCATCATACTATGATCATAGTATGAACAGTTTTTTGAAATTGTCAATATAATGTAATGGTCTGATTGGATCTTTCTGCCTTTTCTAGGTGTAGAGAATTTTGCGATTTGTCATTCATGAATCGTTCATTCTAATCGCCATTCTCCACTCTATATATATAAATAAATCTAGTTATAGAAATCTATATTATTTCGTCTAATATAAAAAGAAAATCAAAAAAGTAGAAATAACACAAAGGATAAGATTTTATCAGGGAGTCGTTGGTCCAAAAGGGGGGTTAAATTCTATTTCTTTCACTTTCATTCTTCCATTCATTATTAAGATGAGATACCCTTATCTCATACTAAAAAAAAGGAAATTACTAAATACTAAATTTAGTAATGGGATTCATAAATTTTCGAAAAAAAGTTTCATTTAGTTCAGGGAACAAGACAAATAGAATCTCTTCATCATATGATTCGATGAAATATCTTGAAATTTATGTCGAATTGGTAGGTGTACATATAAGTGAACTTTATTTTGGTGGGAATCGCTTCATTCAAAAAAAGAAAAACAATGGGGTTCGGTCTTGAAACAATCCATTGCATTTTACCCTAGACTTGCTAAGTAAATACATTTTGTTATTCGAGAATGAGTCACTATCTAAGTCTCCTGCATGGACTTATATATATAACTTATGTATATAATATATGGACATATAGGCATTTTATCTACATAGTGACCTATTCAGGAATTCATCAAAAAAGCCCTTTTAACTCAGCGGTAGAGTAACGCCATGGTAAGGCGTAAGTCATCGGTTCAAATCCGATAAGGGGCTCTGGTTTTTTCATAAAACTCCAGTTTCCAATTGTACTATTCATATTTGAAGGAAGAATAGAGATATTATTAATATTTGTTTGTAATAAAAAAGTAACTAACGAGATAATAGAGTATTTTTATACTGAGTTATAGTTTTTTTATAGTAGTTATAAAGTTAAACGTTTGTTCAATAAATTGGAATTATTATAAATAAGGATAAGTTACCTCTTGAATGATCAAACCACATATTCCCACTTTCTATTGTACCACCGAAATACATTCCATTGGAAAGTTAGAAATCAACAAAAGAAAAAGTAAGTGGACCTGACCCATTGAATCATAACCCTATCCACTATTCTGATATTAAAATCCGATAGAGATGAAATTGAAAGAGTTAATCCTTTTTTTATTTCATTTCTTTGACTCCGCACGAATTTGT